ACAAATCGTATGGTAGGTCACAAATTGGGAGAATTCGTGCCTACTCTGACTTTCGAGAGACATGCGAGAAACGATAATAAATCTCGTCGTTAATTTGGAATAAAAAATTATCATTCATTGGCGGGAGATAAATAAACCTTATGATAAAGAACTCGAATTCGGGTAGAGAAGTAAAAGTTTTAGCTCAACATATATGTATGTCTGTTTTCAAAGCGCGAAGAGTAATTGATCAGATTCGCGGGCGTTCTTATGAGGAAACACTTATGATATTGGAACTCATGCCTTATCGAGCATCTTATCCCATTTTAAAATTGGTTTATTCCGCAGCAGCAAATGCTAGTCATAATATGGGTTTGAACGAAGCTGATTTATTCATTAGTAAAGCCGAAGTCAATGGAGGTCCTTTTGTGAAAAAGTTAAGACCTAGGGCTAGAGGACATAGTTATCCGATAAAAAGGCCCACCTGCCATATAACAATTGTATTAAAAGATAAATCTAAATGATTTTTAGATGAATCTATAATTTAGATTCATATTTAGAAAAAAATGGATGGAAAGAGAATATAATCAAAAAAAATATGGGACAAAAAATAAATCCACTTGGTTTCAGACTTGGTACAACCCAAAATCATCATTCCGTTTGGTTCGAACAACCAAAAGATTTTTCCGTAGGTCTACAAGAAGATGAGAAAATACGGAATTGTATCAAGAACTATGTACAAAAAAATAAGAGAATATCCCCAGGTTTCGAAGGAATTGGAATGGCACGCATAGAAATTCAAAAAGGAATCGATTTGATCCGGGTCATAATCTATATTGGGTTCCCAAATTTATTAATAGGGGGAAAGGGAAGAACCCGAAGGAGTGAAGAATTAAAAAAGATTGAAGAATTAAAGATGAATGTACAAAAAGAGATTCGTTCTGTGAACCGAAGACTCAACATTGCTATCAAAAGAATTGAAAAACCTTATAGACACCCTAATATTCTTGCAGAATATATGGCTTCACAATTAAGAAATAGAGTTTCGTTTCGAAAGGCAATGAAAAAAACTATTGAATTAACTAAACAAACGGCTACAAAGGGAATTCAAATACAAATTGCAGGGCGTATCGGCGGAAAAGAAATTGCACGTGTCGAATGGATCAGAGAGGGTAGGGTTCCTCTACAAACAATTTGCGCTAAAATTGATCATTGTTCCTATACAATTCGAACTATCCATGGAATATTAGGCCTAAAAATTTGGATATTTGTGGACGAGAAATAATAGACCTTTATTTATCTTGCCATTCTGTCCAGTGATAGAACAAAAAATGAGAAACGGTTTCTGTTTTTTTCCGTTAAATCAAGCAAAAATAAACAATTCTAATTCTATAAAGTTAAATAAAAAATCGATTAATCTTTTTTTTGATATAATTGCTATGCTTAGTGTGTGACTCGTTAGTTTTTTCTTTAGAGTTTCGAGTTAGGCTTCAAAAAAAAGACTGACCCCCACTATGAACTTAACACTATGAACTTAATAAGTATATAAACAAAAAACTAATAAACAACTTATTGCTTCGTATTGTCGAGATCCCAAGAAACAGTCACTATATGACCGGATCAATCATATAGTTGTAACAACTGAAATTGAAATTTTCCACAAAAAACAAATCTGATTATGGATTTGGAAGGAAAAACAGGGGGATGCGGATAAATGGAAAGGTGATAGAAAGAGAGAACAAAAATATCAATGATAGATGATTCCAATATGTATGGTCTATGAATCACCTCATAAAAGGCAGTGTGATAAAGCATTAATATTGATATAATAATAAATAATAAAGAGCCCCGGGTTAATAGAAACTGAGGAGATTGACTCGGGAACGAATTTTGTTGGGAGCTCCATTGCAGAGTTCAGGCCTAACCATTAATGGAGAAGCTATAGGAACGACGAAACCTGTGACTATATAGGATTCTACTATTAAAATAAAAACGAATCCTAATGATTCATCGGGTGGGATGGCGGAACGAACCAAGAACAAATGAATTTACTCTGAGAAGTCATGAATTGATCCTACGAATGAAGCAGGAAAGAGTCAATATCCGCCCGCGAAACTTTTATTTATTGGATTACAATATTGTTTTGATCCGATAAGAGTAAAAATAAGGATTCGTTATAAAAAAGAAGCATTATCTATATCTATAAATATACACATCTAGCCGTATATACAGCTTCCTATGTAATAAATGAAATATTAATAAATCCCATTACTTAGTTTAGTGTATTAGTTATTAAATACATGTCTATCTGTAATATTATCGAATCCTTTCATTCGCAAGGAGCTGGATGAGAAGAAACTCTCATGTCCGGTTCTGTAGTAGAGGTGGGATTAAGAAAAAACCATCAACTATAACCCCAAAAGAACCAGATTTCGTACGCAACATAGAGGAAGAATGAAGGGAATATCTTGTCGAGGCAATCATATTTGTTTCGGCAGATACGCTCTTCAGGCACTTGAACCCGCTTGGATCACAGCTAGACAAATAGAAGCAGGGCGAAGAGCAATGACACGATATACGCGTCGTGGTGGAAAACTATGGGTACGTATATTTCCCGATAAACCTGTTACAGTAAGATCTACGGAAACACGTATGGGTTCGGGAAAGGGATCCCCCGAATATTGGGTATCTGTTGTTAAACCAGGCCGAATACTTTATGAAATGGGCGGAGTATCAGAAACTGTAGCCAGAACAGCTATTTCAATAGCTGCGTGCAAAATGCCTATACGAACTCAATTTGTTATTTCGGGATAGGGATGTAGAACTAAACATAAACAAAAAAAGGGGGTATTGAAGATGAAAAAACAACCACGAGTTTATTTATTTCTAGACAAACACTATTTCTTTTTTTCCTCATTCTTTGCATTGAAATAACGGATTCAAATAAAAATAATATGATTCAACCTCAGACCCTTTTGAATGTAGCAGATAACAGCGGAGCTCGAGAATTGATGTGTATTCGAATCATAGGAACTGGTAATCACCGATATGCTCATATTGGTGACGTTATTGTTGCTGTAATCAAAGAAGCAGTGCCCCATATGTCTCTAGAAAGATCAGAAGTAATTAGAGCTGTAATTGTACGTACATGTAAAGAACTCAAACGTGACAACGGTATGAGAATACGATATGATGACAATGCTGCGGTTGTCATTGATCAAAAAGGAAATCCAAAAGGAACTCGAGTTTTTGGCGCGATTGCTCAGGAATTGAGACAGTTGAATTTTACTAAAATAGTTTCATTAGCTCCCGAGGTATTATAAATACTAGTAGATAAAACTATGATATAGTTATAGTAGGATATCTGAAATGGATCAAATTAGTAGATTGTGTCTCACGCATATACTTTAAAAAATAATTAATTTATTAATTAATAATTGAGTTGAATAATTCAAATAAAAAAACATGTTGATTATATCAAAATTAGGAAGCACAAATAATTATAATTCGTCATGGGCAGAGACGCTATTGCTGATATAATAACTTCTATAAGAAATGCTGACATGAGTAAAAACGGAACGGTTCGAATAGCATCCACTAATATCACCGAAAACGTTGTTAAAATACTCCTACGAGAAGGCTTTATTGAAAACGTTCGGAAACATCAGGAAAGTAACAAATATTTCTTGGTTTCAACCTTGCGCCATAGCCATAGAAGGACTAGGAAAGGAAAATATAGAACTATTTTAAAACGTATCAGTCGACCTGGTCTACGAATATATTCCAACTATCAAAAAATTCCTAAGATTTTAGGTGGAATGGGAATTGTAATTCTTTCTACTTCTCGAGGCATAATGACAGATCGAGAAGCTAGACTAGAAAAAATTGGAGGAGAAATCTTGTGCTATATATGGTGATCCTCCTCCGGTATCCTAATTTTATCTCTAACTTCCTATTTGTGAAATAGAGAGGAAAGGTGAGTTATATAATTCTTGACCCATTACTATTATTTAATACCTAAAGTATTATTTAATACCTAAAGTAAAGGGGGTAACGATGAAAGAAGAAAAATTGATTCATGAAGGTTTAATTACCGAATCACTTCCCAACGGTATGTTCCGGGTCCGTTTAGATAATGAAGACCTAGTTCTAGGTTATATTTCCGGGAAGATCCGACGCAGTTCGATACGGATACTTCCGGGAGATAGAGTCAAAATCGAAATAAGTCGGTATGATTCAACCAGGGGACGTATAATTTATAGACTTCGCAACAAAGATTCGAGCGATTAGATGATTTTTGAAAACATTCCTTTCATGGGGGATACAATTCGAAGCTAAAAAATACAAGAGACTTATTTTTTTTCCAAGGAATAGATTCCAAATTAAGGTAAAGAGTGAGAAGTATGAAAATAAGGGCTTCTGTTCGTAAAATTTGTGAAAAATGTCGACTGATCCGTAGGTGCGGACGAATTGTAGTGATTTGTTCCAATCCGAGACATAAACAGAGACAAGGATAATCTTTCTAAAGTTTCTCAAGGAAGGGCCATGTAAAAATAAAGGATCTGTTTTAACATGAAATGGATATCTCCGTATCTTTCTGTATATTTATGATTCATATTTATGAGATGATAAAATATGGCAAAACCTATACCAAGAATTGGTTCGCGTAGGAATGGGCGTATTCGTATTAGTTCACGTAAGAATGGACGTAGAATACCAAAAGGGGTTATTCATGTTCAAGCGGGTTTCCACAATACTATTGTAACTGTTACAGATGTACGAGGTCGGGTGGTTTCTTGTGCCTCCGCCGGTACTTCTGGATTCAAAGGCACAAGAAGAAAGACACCCTATGCTGCTCAAGCAGCCGCCGCAAATGCTATTCGTACTGTAGTTGATCAGGGTATGCAACGAGCATCAGTTATGATAAAAGGTCCTGGTCTCGGAAGAGACGCAGCATTACGGGCCATTTGTAGAAGTGGTATACGATTAACTTTCGTACGTGATGTAACACCTTTGCCACA